TAAGAGTCTTTATCTTATAGTAAGAGTAAGAGTATAGGTATATTTATTTTCTTTTTCTAGTATACTAATAAGACTTATACTTTTCTGACTTATCTTATACTATACTTCACCTAGGCACTTATCATTCATTGGCGGGGGAGAACTTTTATGATAAAGAACAAAAATTCGGATAGAGAAGCAAAAGTTTTAGCTCAACATATATGTATGTCTGTTTTCAAAGCACGAAGAGTAATTGATCAAATTCGCGGACGTTCTTATGAAGAAACACTCATGATACTGGAACTAATGCCTTATTGGGCATCTTATCCAATTTTAAAATTAGTTTATTCTGCAGCAGCAAATGCTAGTCATAATATGGGTTTGAATGAAGCTGATTTATTTATTAGTAAAGCTGAAGTCAATAGAGGTACTATTGTAAAAAAATTAAGACCCCGGGCTCGAGGACGTAATTATCTGATAAAAAAAACCACTTGTCATATAAAGATTTTTTTAAAAGAAAAATCTAAAATTTAGATTTCTATTTAGAAAAAAATGGATGGAAAAATAATAGAAAAATATGGGACAAAAAATAAATCCACTTGGTTTCAGACTTGGAATAACTCAAAATCATCATTCTTTTTGGTTCGCAAAACCAAAGAATTTTTCCATGGGTCTACAAGAAGATGAAAGAATACGGAATTGTATTAAGGACTATGTCAAAAAAAATAAGAAAATATCCTCGGGTTTAGAAGGAATTGTCCGTATAGGAATTAAAAAACGAATAGATTTGATTCAAGTCATAATCTATATTGGATTTCCCAATTTATTAATAGAAGGACGAACACGGGGAGTCGAAGAATTACAGATGAATGTACAAAAAGAGTTTCATTCTGTAAATCGGAGACTCAACATTGCTATCACAAGAATTGAAAAGCCTTATGGACAACCTAATATTCTTGCAGAATATATAGCTTTACAATTAAAAAATAGAGTCTCATTTCGAAAGGCAATGAAAAAAGCTATTGAATTAACTGAACAAACGGGTACAAAAGGAATTCAAGTGCAAATTGCAGGGCGTATCGACGGAAAAGAGATTGCACGTGTCGAATGGATCAGAGAAGGCAGGGTTCCTTTACAAACAATTCGCGCTAAAATTGATCACTGTTCCCATACAATTAGAACTATCTATGGAGTCTTAGGCATCAAAATTTGGATATTTGTAAACCAAGAATAATAAAATAAGAATAATGAACCTTTCTTTATCTCGCCATTCTGCTCATCGATAGAAAAAATTTAGAAACTCTTTTCTTCTTTTTCTTAATCAAAGAAAAACAAACAATTATAATTATATAAGGTTGAATAAAAATTTGATTTACCCTTTATTTAAATTTAATTTAGATTTTAGTATAATTGCTATGCTCAGTGTGTGACTCGTTAATTTTTTCTTTAGAGTTGAGAATTGAGATTGAAAAAAAAAGGCTGACCCCACTATAAACTTAGTAACTATAAAAACTAAAGAAACTCAAAACTAATAACCAACTTATTGCTTCGTATTGTCGAGATCCCAAGAAACAGTCACTATATGACTGAATCAATCATATAGTTGTAGCAACTGAAATTCTTTTCATAAAAAAGAAATCTGATTATGAATTGTGAAAAAAAAGGGATGTGGAAAAAAGGAAGGATGATAGAAAGAGAGAATAAAGATCTCAATGATATATGATTCCCATATGTATGGTTTATGAAGAATTACCCCATAAAAAAGGCAGTGTTATAAAGCATCAACATCAAATAAAAATACAAAATATACAATTACAATAGAATAAGAAATATACAAATAAAAAATAGAAAGAAAATAGAAACATAGAAGAAAATATAAGAAATATAATAAAAAAAAATTAAATTAAAATAATAATCTAAATAATCTAATCAATATGGATAATATAGTCAGTCTATTATGTATGTAATAAGATAGATAAAGAAATAATAAGATATCAAAGATAGAAAAAGAGATAAAAATAGATAATAGAAATAATAAAAAATAAAGAATAATTGAATTGAGCTTCGGGTTAATAAAAACTGAGGAGATTTACTCGGAAACAAATAACAGATTTTGTTGAGAGCTCCATTGCAGAGTTCAGGCCTAAGTATTAATAGAGAAGCTATGGGAACGATGGAACCTGTGATTACATAGGATTTTCTTGAAAACGAATCAATCCTAATGATTCATTGGGTAGGATGGCGGAATGAACCAAGAAAAAATGGATTTCTTCTAAATGGTCATGAATTGACCCTACAAATGAAGGAGGAAAGAGTCAATATTCGCCCGCGAAACCTTTCTTTATTTTTATTTAATTTAAGAATTTTATTTATTGGATGACTGTTGGCGTGATTCAATAGAGGTAAAGTAAAATACTTTAGAAATTTTGATAAAAGAAAGAAGCATTATAGATACAACTACCTATGTAACAAATTCAATATAAAAAAAATTAGTAAATTCTAGTAAATTCTTTCTTAGAATGAAATACATAAATACATGTGTATATGTAATATTATTGAATCATTTCATTCGCGAGGAGCTGGATGAGAAGAAACTCTCATGTCCAGCTTTGCAGTAGAGATGGAATTCGGAAATAACCATCAACTATAACCCCAAAAGAACCAGATTTCGTAAACAACATAGAGGTAGAATGAAAGGAATATCTTGCCGAGGCAATCATATTTGTTTTGGCAGATACGCTCTTCAGGCACTTGAACCTGCTTGGATCACAGCTAGACAAATAGAAGCAGGGCGAAGAGCAATGACACGATATGCGCGTCGTGGTGGAAAGATATGGGTACGTATCTTTCCCGACAAACCTGTTACTGTAAGACCTACAGAAACACGTATGGGTTCGGGCAAGGGATCCCCCGAATATTGGGTATCTGTTGTTAAACCGGGCCGAATACTTTATGAAATGAGTGGAGTATCAGAAACTGTAGCCAAAGCTGCTATGGAAATAGCTGCATGCAAAATGCCTATACGAACTCAATTTGTTATTTCAGGATAGGTAAACAAAAGTAAAAGAAGAAGGAGTATTGAGAATGAAAAAACAACCACGGATTTCTTTATCTCTGGACAGACAATATTTCTTTTTTCCATTATCCCTTGCATTGAAATAAGAGATTCAAATAAAAATGATATGATTCAACCTCAGACCCTTTTGAATGTAGCGGATAACAGTGGAGCTCAAGAATTGATGTGTATTCGAATCATAGGAACTGGTAATCACCGATATGCTCATATTGGCGATGTTATTGTTGCTGTAATCAAAGAAGCAGTGCCCAACATGCCTATAGAAAGATCAGAAATAATTCGAGCTGTGATTGTACGCACGTGTAAAGAACTCAAACGTGATAATGGCATGATAATACGATATGATGACAATGCAGCGGTTATCATTGATCAAGAAGGAAATCCAAAAGGAACTCGAATTTTTGGTGCGATTGCTCGAGAATTGCGACAATTGAATTTTACTAAAATAGTTTCATTAGCACCCGAAGTATTATAGATGAAAAATAGGATATATCCTATCTATATATATATAATCTATATCTATTCTATATCTATAATCCATCATATGGAATATTTATATTTCTAATATTCAAATATCTGAAATAAATCCGATTAATAGAATAGATAGAATAGATTGTGTCTCATGCATATACTTTAAATTTCTAATAATTTTTTATAATTGAAGAATTTCAAAAAAAAATTCAATAAAAAAGAAAACAAAAAAGAAGCATGTTGATTATATCAAAATTAGGAGGCACCAATAACTATAGTTCGTCATGGGTAGGGACATTATTGCCGATATATTAACTTCTATAAGAAATGCTGACATAGATCAAAAGGGAAGAGTTCAAATAGTATCTACTAATATCACTAAAAACATTGTGAAAATACTTTTACGAGAAGGTTTTATTGAAAATGTTCGAAAACATCAAGAAAGTCAAAAAGAATTCTTGGTTTTAACCTTACGACATAGAAAGACTAGGAAAGGTAATAAAATAATTTTAAAGCGTATAAGCCGACCCGGTCTACGAATCTATTCCAACTATCAACGAATTCCTAAGATTTTAGGCGGAATGGGAATTGTAATTCTTTCTACTTCTCGAGGTATAATGACAGATCGAGAAGCTCGACTAGAAAAAATTGGAGGAGAAATTTTGTGTTATATATGGTGATTCTCCTGGGTACCCTAATTTTCTCTCGAACTTACTATTTGTAAAATAGAGAGGAGAAGTGAATTATAGAACTCTTCCTCTATTAGTTGATACTTAAAGGGGGTTCCCTGGAATGAAAGAACAAAAATTAATTCATGAGGGTTTAATTACTGAATCACTTCCCAACGGTATGTTTCGAGTTCAGTTAGATAATGAAGATCTAATTCTAGGTTATATTTCAGGAAGAATCCGGCGCAGTTTTATACGTATACTACCCGGAGATAGAGTCAAAATTGAAATGAGTCGTTATGATTCAACCAGGGGACGTATAATTTATAGACTTCGCAAAAAAGATTCGAACGATTAGATCATTCTTTTAAACATCCTTTTTGTAGGGATATAATTCGAAGTTTAAAAATGCAATAAACTGATTTTTTTTTTCAAAAAAAAATAGATTCAGAATGAAAGTAAGGAATGATAAATATGAAAATAAGGGCTTCCGTTCGTAAAATTTGTGAAAAATGTCGCTTGATTCGTAGGCGGGGGCGAATTAGAGTCATTTGTTCCAATCCGAGACATAAACAGAGACAGGGGTAATCCTTCTCAAGTTTTAAATCAAGAACTTTTTAAAAGAAAAACTCATGTACATGTAACATGTACATGTAAAAAGAAAGAAGAAAGAATTTGTTTTCATATGAAATGGATATTTATGTATCTGTATCTTTATGTAGATTTCTGATTCTTCTTTCTTTTTATTTTATTCTTATAAATATGATCTAATAAAATATGACAAAACCTATAGCAAAAATTGGTTTACGTAAGAATGCACGTATTGGTTCAAATAAGAGTGAACGTAGAATACCAAAAGGAGTTATTCATGTTCAAGCGAGTTTCAACAATACTATTGTAACTGTTACAGACGTACGAGGTCGGGTGGTTTCTTGGGCTTCCGCAGGTACTTCTGGATTCAGAGGTACAAGAAAAGGAACACCCTATGCTGCTCAAGCCGCGGCATTTAATGCTATTCGTACATTAGTCGATCAGGGTATGCAACGAGCAGAAGTTATGATAAAGGGTCCAGGTCTCGGAAGAGATGCGGCATTACGAGCCATTCGTAGAAATGGGATGCTATTAAGTTTCGTACGTGATGTAACACCCATGCCGCATAATGGATGTCGCCCCCCTAAAAAAAGACGTGTGTAGAAATAAGAATTCAAGAGATTCCAAGAGAAATAAATGATTCAATGATCTGATTCAATAATCATAAATAAAAGAAAAATAAGAGTATGGTTCGAGAAGAAGTAGCAGGATCCACTCGAACACTACAGTGGAAATGTGTTGAATCAAGAGTAGACAGCAAGCGTCTTTATTATGGTCGTTTCGTTTTGTCCCCGCTTATGAAAGGTCAAGCCGATACTATAGGTATTGCCTTGCGAAGGGCTTTACTTGGAGAAATAGAAGGAACATGTATCACACGTGCAACATCTGAAAATGTGCTGCATGAATATTCTACAATAGCAGGTATTGAAGAATCAGTACATGAGATTTTAATAAATTTGAAAGAGATTGTATTGAGAAGTAATCTCTATGGAGTTAGGGACGCATCCATTTGCGTCAGGGGTCCAAAATACATAACAGCTCAAGATATCATCTCACCACCTTCTGTAGAAATAGTTGATACAACACAGCATATAGCTAACCTGACAGAACCAATTGATTTGTGTATTGAATTACAAATCAAGAGAGATCGCGGATATCGTATGAAATCCACAAACGATTCTCACGATGGAAGTTATCCTATAGATATTGTATCTATGCCTGTTCGAAATGCGAATCATAGTATTCATTCTTATGGGAATGGGGATGAAAAACAAGAGATACTCTTTCTAGAAATATGGACAAATGGAAGTTTAACTCCTAAAGAAGCACTTTATGAGGCTTCTCGTAATTTGATTGATTTATTGATTCCTTTTCTACATGCAGAGGAAGAGGACATGAATTTCGAGGAAAATGAAAACAGATGGAATCTGCCCCTTTTTTCCTTTCAAGACAGATTCACTAATCTCAAGAAAAACAAAAAAGGAATTCCATTGACATGTATTTTTATTGACCAATCAGAATTGTCTTCCAGGACCTATAATTGTCTCAAAAGGTCCAATATACATACATTATTGGACCTTTTGAGTCACAGTCAAGAAGATCTTATGAAAATGGAATATTTTCGAATAGAAGATGTAAAACAGATATTGGGCACTCTACAGAAGCATTTTGCAATCAATTTACCTAAGAAAAAGTTTTCATTTTAAATCCATTGGAATTTTTTCTTTTTTTAGTTTTTAGAAATAAATAAAGAATAGAATAAGTTTTTAATCTCCGACACGGCCCATATATTTGCAGAATAGATCATAATAAGATTGATGTATCTAGGGAAGATCCCCTTCTGGATCTTCCTTAGATACCTATGTCGTGGTATTTCACGGTTTAATCAATTTGAAAAAGACCTAAAGTTAGGGATTTCTCAATAGGTAAAGTTGCTCCAATACCTAACCAAAGAGCTACTGCGGTACCGATCAAAAAGACTGTTGTAGCTACTGGACGACGAAATGGATTTTGGAATTTATTTACATTCTCCAAAAAAGGTACTGTCAATAATCCTATTGGTACTGAAACCATTAAAAGAACACCCAATAACTTATTGGGTACTGTGCGAAGTATTTGAAATACGGGAAAGAAGTACCATTCGGGTAATATTTCCAACGGAGTTGCAAACGGATCCGCTGGTTCACCGATCATTGACGGCTCTAGAACTGCTAAACCCACATTACATGCAATAGTGCCTAGAATTACTACTGGAAAAATATATAAAAGATCATTGGGCCATGCAGGTTCTCCATAATAATTATGTCCCATCCCTTTAGCCAATTTAGCTCTTAATACAGGATCATTCAAATCAGGTTTCTTTGTTATTTGGATAGGTGAATTCTTGTGGATCCATCCCCCAAAGGAACCGGACATGATAATTTTTTATCATCCGGCTCGAGCAAGAATCAAAAGAATCACAGAAATAGATCCATAGAACATAAATAGGTCCATAGAAGATCTATATTTCATACATATCTACATATATAATGTAGAATGACTCTATGTAAGAAAAGATTTATAAAATTCCATTTCCCCGAGTTTCAACGATTCATTATTAATTGCAAAGAATTCAGTTCTGGCAACAAGGAAATGCTCAATATCCAAGTAGGCTTACAAATTTGATCATGATCAAGTGCTTTTTGGATTGTCTCATGTCTTTTGGTTGGTATTTATCCCCACAACATCTCGATTGTATTACATACAAAAATACAAAATTTTTACTTGTTACTAATAAAGTCTAGCCCCTGTTCTTCTTTAGATCCCCTATTTAACTCCAATAGTATCATAGATTCAGGGTCGATGCAGAGGAAATGAATGCATCTACATACTATAAAAAACTTACTAAGATTACTATCAAATTAATACGAAATATTAATACTATAAATTAATTATAAGAAAATTACTAAAAAAAAAAAAGAAAAATCAAAAAAAGTGGAATAAATAGAACATTGGATCATTCGATTCTAGGGATCTTACGGAGCCTGTTCATGCATGACATGATTCGGGTATGATCATAGAAAATATTCTCCTCAAGCGAACCGGCCTATCCTATGCTACATAAAGGGACTGACGTGATGGTTGGATGCGGAGACACGTTAGGTTGTGAATTCCAACGTGGCGGATAAAATCATATATCTGCATGGACCAATCAATAGTTCAAGTCACACACTCCCATAATCCATCCTCTTTTATAAAAATATACTTCAACTATTTGATTCGTATCAAATAAACAATACTTCAGAGTTGAATAGAAGTATCCAAATAACATGCCTTATTTTTAAATAATCCATATTTGTAGCAATGAAAGACTCTTGTTCCTCCCCGATATGATAAATTACAAATATCTATGATCTGCCTTCTCTATAAAGGACCTGAAATACCTTGCTTACGTATCATTGGAAAGTGCATTAACATAAATACGGCAGTAAGAAGAGGCAATACAAAAGTATGTAAACTATAAAAACGAGTCAAAGTAGACTGGCCCACACTAGCACTTCCACGTAATAATTCTACCAAGGGTGATCCTATTATAGGAATAGCTTCAGGCACGCCTGTTACAATTTTTACTGCCCAATAGCCAATTTGGTCCCGAGGTAAGGAATAACCAGTTACGCCAAAAGATGCGGTCAATACAGCAAGAACCACCCCTGTAACCCAAGTTAATTCGCGGGGTTTTTTAAAACCACCTGTAAGATACACACGAAATACGTGCAAGATCATCATTAGAACCATCATACTTGCTGACCATCGATGAACTGATCGAATTAACCAACCAAAGTTGACCTCAGTCATTATGTATTGAACAGAGGAAAAAGCCTCTGTAACAGTTGGACGATAGTAAAAGGTCATAGCAAAACCCGTAGCTACTTGTACTAAAAAACAAGTAAGCGTAACCCCCCCTAGACAATAAAATATGTTGACATGAGGAGGGACATATTTACTAGTTATATCATCTGCAATCGCTTGAATCTCGAGACGTTCCTCGAACCAATCATATACTTTATTGAGATAGGTAACCCAAGAAAGACTCCCCCTCTGAGAGCCGTATATGAGAATTTCATCTCGTACGGCTCAAACCGAAACACACAAATACTGGGTTCAACGGATATGGAATAGAGAGTTTCAAACTTCTTGTGGCTTAGCCGCTTGACTCGATTTGACCCAAAGATACGAAGTAAGAAAAATCCGGAATCTCTTCTTTGTGATGATAATGCTAAGAAATAAAATCTCAAGTTGGCTCATCCATCTTTCGTTATGTTAATCGTGACAGGCCTCTTGAATCTTCTCTTCCCTATCTTTTTTTTTGTTTTTTTTTTTTTTTGTTTGATAGGAATTCTCTTGTTGAGACCCTATGAATCAATTGAAACCTCAGATTCATACTAGAACCACGATGATTTAAGAAAGCCAAAACTAACCTCAAAGGTTTTCTGAGTAAAAACCATTTGATCATCACTTCTTCAATGAATGTAATAACTCAACAAAATATAGAGAAAGAGGTTTATTTTGGTCAAAAGAAGTATGAAAGAAAAAATTGTTTTATTTATAAAAGACCTATTTCCATTTTTTTTAATCCGGTTGCGAGGTCTGAATAATAGGTATGAATCATAGTTCAAATATTTCTTTTCTTGATCTATTCTATATAGTCCGTGCTTCAGAGACTATAATAAATATCTGACGAGGTAGAATCATCTTGATAGAGATGACAGGTCCATTCTCTGTATTATCAATAGGATCAATTATAACAAGTCACACGCTCATATTCCGGAAATGAAATATCGAAACAAATAAATTTCACGATCGAACTACCAGAATGAAATCCAAGTCTTAGGTAATATTAAGTTGAAGTATTAAGTATTTTAAGCATTAAGTAAGTATAAGTAAAATACTCTTTTTTGATTGAAAAACTAGGACTTCCTAGTTTTTATGAACTAATTCATTGAAATTCCATCCAGTAAAACAGATGAATTATAAATTTCTAAAATAATAGATAGAAATATTGCAAATAGAGCCATTGCAACTCCCATAAGTGGTGTAGTCCCCCACCCTGGAGCTACTTTTCCATATTCCGAATTCAATGGTTTCAATAAACTCCCTACGCCAGTTCGTCTTGGCCCAGATCTAGAACTACTCTCAACGGTTTTTGTAGCCATAAATCCTCTTTCATCATGGGTTA